TAAATTATTAAAGTATGCCGTTCGCGATACATAAAATACTCAGCCAGGGCTGCTCCCGTATAAGGGGCGAGGTATTGTAATGTAGCAGGTGAATCCGCCATTTCAGCTACTACAATAGTGTATTCCATGGCCCCCTCTTCATGGAAAGTAGTTACTACTTGAGCCACGGAGGATGCTCTTTGACCGATAGCTACATAAACACATATTACATCTTGCCCTTTTTGATTGAGAATTGTATCTGTGGCTACTGCTGTTTTGCCAGTCTGTCTGTCCCCAATAATTAACTCTCGCTGACCGCGCCCTATGGGGATCATCGAATCGATAGCAATAAGCCCTGTTTGAAGGGGTTCATATACGGAACGCCTGGAAATTATACCCGGAGCAGGAGATTCAATTAAGCGAGATTCCGAAGCTACAATTTCGCCTCTCCCATCAATAGGTTTAGCCAGAGCATTTATAACACGACCCAAGTAAGCCTCGCTCACGGGTATCTGAGCAATTCTTCCTGTTGCTTTTACAAAACTTCCCTCTTGTATCATCAACCCATCGCCCATTAATACAATCCCAACATTTTTGGATTCCAAATTCAGAGCAATACCCCTAGTCCCTTCTGCAAATTCGACTAATTCACCTGACATTATTCCACCAAGACCTATAATACGAGCAATCCCATCCCCCACTTGAATTACGCGACCGATATTCTCAATCCCTACTTTCCTATTATATTGTTCAATACGTTCGCGGAGAATTTTATGAATTTCGTCGACTCGAAGGGTTGCCATTAGTGTTTCTTGACTCTTTTTTTCGGAAGCAAGGGGAAAAATAATGCCTAAATTCTAAACGAAAGTAGAAGTTCAAGGCCTAATTAATTTAATTATTTCTTCGATTCTATGGCCCCGAGAATGCCAATATTAGCACGAATCGTACGGAAATGTAACTCGGTATTCAAACAACTATTCAGAGTTCCTAGAGCTCCTTGTACGGCCTGTTGGAAAACCCGTTGTCGGACCTGATTCATCGCCCTTTGTTTTTCAAAATAAAGGATTTCGTTTTTAGACTTTTCTAATTGTTCCAAACTAATAGAAGTAGCATTAATCAAATTTGCTTTTTCTCGTTCTATCTCAGAGTATCCATTCATTCGATACTCATCTGCTTCTAGTTCGACTTTCTGTAATCGAACCCGAGCTTTTTCGAGCTGCTCAATGGTCCCTCTACGCAATTCTTCCGAATTTCGAATAGTACTCAAGATTCTCTGTTTTCGATTATCTAATAAATCTTTTAATGAAAGTAGATTATCTTGCTATTAAGTTTACAATTTTTATGATCTCTTCCCGAACCAAACATGAATCTTTCGATTCATTTGGCTCTCACGCTCCTTTTTTTTCTTTTTTTGCTATGGCTATTTCCATATCTTTTTTTTTTATGTAATGAGCCTATCCTCTATCTTCTCTTTTCTGTTTATATTTCAATATAACGAAACCCATATTAAGAATATAAGACTAGATAAATATTAAGAGGACTCTTCCGCCTAGATAAAAATCTATCATGGTCAGCAAAGTTGTTTCTTTATTTGTATTTGCCCTTTAGTTAATAATTTCAATTTCATTAAGAAAAACGAACTAAATAAATGGAAAATGAAAATTGATAGAATTCTTTTTTTTTTCTTCAAATCCAAAAAATTTCTCTTTTTTTTATTTTATACATAGGTCGTCGATTCGGCATTGGATAAAAAAGGGCAGGGTGCCCTTCTAGTAAATAGTTCAAACCATTTTATCGATATGAGTGTTTTATATCAGATAAATTCTACATTAGCTATTTCCCGTTTAAAGCATTTCGGTACTAATACTAATATAGTTGTAGAAAGAGTACCCCTTTTTACCTGGACTTCAAGCAGTTTAGCTTTAACCGTGTTAATGGTCTCACATTATTGGTCTATAGAGAATCAAAGTTGATTTACCAATGAGTCGCGAAATGCTATGGTTCTTCCATATGATTTCTGAATTTATTCAGAAGTAATTCGTCGAGATCGTGCACCTTTTTCTTATTTATCCAAAAAATACTAAAAAATATTTTAAAGTGCAGCCGGATAGATCCAATCTATTCTTGAAATAGACAACTCGCACACACTCCCTTTCCAAAAAAAATCAATACACCAACCACTACAGTTAGATTTATTAGATTTGTTGCTAAAATATCGGTATTAAGCCCGAAACTCCCAGCGGATGGCCAGTGAGCTAAAAAAACGAAAGAATGGGTTACATTTTTCATATGCTCTCCTCTTATAGATAGGACGAACAAAGAGCAAAGTTTTTCGATCACTTACTTCGCTCGCCCTTTTTTGATCGGTTTTTTTAATGTAATTTTTTTTAATGCAAATAGATTCAATCTAATAATTTCTTTTAGATTAAGTCTTAGGTCTCGTTTGACCTGTGAAAGACTCCTTTGTTGAAATGTTCCAAAAATTCCTAAAATAAAAGGAAAAAGACTTTCCACTGTCCTAAACTAAGGACGGGAAGGAAGAAGGCGAGCATATCCTCTAAATTGATCATCCTCAAATCAGCCCTTCCTGGGGTGGGGTATTGTCTGTCCCGATAAATAGGTAATTCCAGGAGTAATAAATAGGAGTAAAGTATTGATATAATTGGGATTGCAGAAGCAAATACCAATTTACTAAAAAAAGAAAAAAGTATCTAATCTAAAGGACTCATTTTCTTTTTTAGGATTAAACAAAAGGGTTCGCAAATAAAAGCGCTAGTGCCACAACTAGTCCATAAATTGTTAAAGCTTCCATAAAAGCTAGACTAAGCAATAAAGTACCTCGTATTTTACCTTCTGCTTCTGGCTGTCTCGCAATACCTTCTACAGCTTGTCCTGCAGCAGTACCTTGACCAACTCCAGGCCCAATAGAAGCAAGCCCTACGGCCAATCCAGCAGCAATAACGGAAGCAGCAGCAATTAGTGGATTCATGGTGAGTTCCTCGTGTCAAAAAAAAAGAAATGGTTAAGGATACAATCAACCAAGAAATTCTTACTTCTAAGCTCTATTGGGGAGAAGTAACTAAAAAGTACAAATTGAAATGATAATCTGAATTGTCCGAACTACTTCGAGATCTCATTTTTAGTTTCTAATCATTAGAGGTTTGTGTAAATCCATATGATTCTCATTATTCTATTTCTCTTTCTTTCCAACCAACCACTCTTTCATTCCATTCTTCTTTCTTTACTCTTCGATATCCTTGAGTTCCCATTTTTTCCCCTATCATCTAATCCATAATAAAAGACGAAATAGAGGAAGAACCCCTATTGAAATCGACCTAATCCAAATCCAATAGGAATTAAATCAAGATATACAATTGATAACAATATGCTGCATAGAACTGGATATGGAATCCAATTCCATATAGAGGGAATTCGATATATCGGATTAGATAATGAATCTAACTTAGGAATATATAATATCCCATATACATTTGTTTCTTCTATTTTGCGTATTTTCTCATTTTCTATTGATGAATCGGATTCTAAAATCATTCCTTAAAAACCCGCACAAAAGATGACTGGACTTATAGACATTAAGGATATAGATCTAGTCTGACTCCGCCCCCCTTAATGCATATATACTTTGACAATTCCGTAATATAGTCTATTCTCTCTCCTACAACTCTAGGTTGTATATTCATACGCATTTCTAACTATTTAGTTTTCCAACCAAGCGGATTATCTGGAACCATGCATGAATTGAGCTAAGCTAAAAAAAAAGACTATTTTGAAAACTAGTCAATTCAATGATGACCTTCCATGGATTCACCTATATAGGCTGCGGCTAACGTTGCAAAAATAAGAGCTTGAATACCGCTTGTAAATAATCCAAGAAACATGACCGGTATAGGGACTACTAAGGGGACTAAAGAAACAAGAACAACAACGACTAATTCATCCGCCAATATATTCCCGAAAAGTCGAAAACTAAGCGATAATGGTTTTGTGAAATCTTCTAGGATGTTAATTGGTAAAAGAATTGGAGTTGGTTTAATATATTTCTCGAAATAACTCAATCCTTTTTTGCTAAGACCCGCATAAAAATATGCCGCTGATGTGAGTAAAGCTAAAGCAACAGTAGTATTTATATCATTCGTGGGTGCTGCTAATTCCCCATGGGGTAACTGTATAATTTTCCAAGGTAAAAGAGCACCCGACCAATTCGAAACAAAAATAAAAAGGAACATAGTTCCAATAAAGGGAACCCAGGGACCATATTCTTCTCCAATCTGAGTTTTGCTCAAGTCTCGAATAAACTCAAGCACATATTCGAAGAAATTCTGACCGTCGGTCGGGATGGTTTGTGGATTCCGAACAGCTATGATAACTGAACCTAGCAAGATAGTAATTACGACCCAAGAAGTGATGAGTACTTGGGCATGAATTTGGAAACCTCCTATTTGCCAATAGAAGTGTTGGCCTACTTCTACACCCGATATATCATATAACCCCTTGAGTGTTTTAACGGAACATGGTATAATATTCATATTGTCCTCTGATAAAAATTGAACTTCAAAAAAGGAATTCTTTTGATTCAACCATCTCTTTCTCAACTCAGCAACTTGAAGTATTAATCTTATATTTAGGATACCAAGAAATCACATCAGATGATAATATATCAATACCCTCTAATATATATCAATATTCCCCTTCTTTTATCTATGCAAAACAAAAAGGAATAGTAAGTGATCCCATAAATCTACGCAGTTACCCAAGAATGAACTATTCTTCTTAATCAACGATTTCTTATATAGAGAGAACGGCCCTCACAAATTGCAAATACTAATTTGTTAAGAATCAATCGAATTGAAGTCATAGTGTCATCGTTGGCTGGAATCGATATATTTGCGAGATCTGGGTCACAATTTGTATCGACTAAAGAAATAGTAGGAATCCCCAAAATGGCACATTCCCGAAGAGCTATATACTCTTTTTGCTGATCAAGGACGATCACAATGTCCGGCAACCTCGTCATATATTTGATCCCGCCGAGATATCTTTGCAAGGTAGATAATTTTCTCTTCAAGATTGCCACATCTCTTTTTGGGAGATGGTGGAATTTTCCCATCTTTTCTTCTGCTCTTAAGTCTCTAAATTGAGAAAGTCTAGTTTTCGTAATCGACCAATTCGTTAACATACCACTGAACCACTTTTTATTAACATAATGACAACGAGCCCTTATTGCAGCTGATGCTACTAAATCCGCTGCTCTTTTTTTGGTACCAACAATTAAGAAGCTTTTTCCCTGACTTGCTGCATCAAAAACTAAATCACAAGCTTCTGATAAAAAACGAGCCGTTCTAGCGAGATTTGTAATATGAGTACCTTTATGCTTTGCCGAGATGTAAGGGGCCATTTTAGGATTCCATTTCTTAATACCATGACCAAAATGAACTCCCGCTTCTATCATCTCTTTCAAATTGATGTTCCAATATCTTCTTGTCATTTTTTCCACACTTCCTTTTGATTTTTTCTTTTTTTTTTCATCCTACCATTCCATTACGGAATTTTTTTCTTTTTTTTGAAAATTAAGAAAGAGCCGAAATAGCTTGAAATAAATAATAATTGTTCCGATGTAACCTTCCACTGAGAATTGGCCATTGATACATGGTATAAACGTAACCTTAATGAATTAACTGACTTCTTTTACTTATTAAAATAAAATAAAAATCTAAAATCTGACCTGTTAGTGTTCTAAGGTCAAAAGTCTAGTTTAAATAAAAAAATCTGCTTTATGTATCCTTAAATCGTATAAATGGGGGTAAATGGGGGTTCTGATGTCTCATAGAAATTGTTTGTTACATCAGAATCAGAAGAAACTAATTCTGTATGGAGAAACAAAATATCTCTCATTTCCGACGCGAATAGATTTTTTTTTTGAATTTCGAAATAAAGGTTCTTGTCTTGTGGGGAATGATGCACAAATTTTTGGAATCCGGTACCAACAGGTATAATCCCCCCCAGAACTACGTTTTCTTTCAGGCCTTTCAACCAATCAATACGACCTCGTAGGGCAGCTTTTGCTAAAACTCGAGCAGTTTCTTGAAAACTTGCTTCAGATATGAAACTTTGGGTATTCAGGGAAGCCCTTGTTATTCCCAATAAGATTGCCCGATAATAGACCGATTCATCCAAAGCTCGTCCTGCTCGTTCTGCTCGTAATAGTCCGATTAATTCCCCAGGTGAAAAAACATTAGACATTCCATCTTCGGAAACCCGCACTTTTGATGTTACTTGGCGTATAATAATCTCTATATGTCTATTATGGATCTGTACCCCTTGGGATCGATAAACCTTTTGGATCTTATTAACCAAGGAGATACGACTTTGGGCTATGGTTAGCTCAGCTCCAATCAAGAATCCCCAGGGGACCCCAAGAATTCTTGGTATACGCTCATTCCAATCCTCAATTCTCCTTTCGAGATTCGGCGATAGTGAATCAATTGAACGCGCTTCAAAGATTTGTTCTACTTTTGGAAGACCTTGCGTTATGTCACTAGATCTCGATTTTTCATATATAAACGTAACTAACCTATCTCCTTTGTAAAGGATTTCTCCATAATGACCATGAACAGTTGCTCCTGTAGTGGCCAAATAAGGCTTAGCTGCTCTTATAACAAAGGAATCAATATTAACAATGAAAATTTGACCAGATTTTTTTATGTGCGATTTAAATAGACATACATTTTCGCAAATAAATTGTCCAAGGTGAATTATTGCCAATGTCTCCTCCCAAGAATCATGATGGAGAAAGTGCCAATTCAAATGGAATGGATCCAACATGATGTTACTATCGAAATTCGAAATCCTTTGATTTTCATCTATTAAAGAGTATTTAAGCCCTTGAAGTACTTGGAGGGTTTGTTTCAAATTGTCAAGGAACAAATATTTTTTTAACAGGATCTGATTATGCGTTCTTAAATAGTAAGATGAAGAAAAATTCGATATACTAGGTACAATAGCGGCTAAGGGCCCAAAAATATCTCGAATAGGAATTCTAGGATTCGATTCTTTTACCGCATTGGGATATTTCGAATTCTTGAATAAACCAATTCGAGAACAGTTGGATGCCGACAAAATCATCAAAGATTGGTATTCTTTATTTTGATTCAACAAGGTGCCAATAGCTTCTTGATGTTGACTAAGTGATTGAATCTTCGCCTTGGAATAAAAGGAATTGGTGCGATCTAACCTATTATTGGGAATCGGTCCTGCACTTGTCCTATCATACCTTCTTCGTGTATACGAAATAGTGGACTTGACTAACTCAATTCTTAGGAAATCGCGAATCAGATCATTTGCTCTTACCTCAACAAGGGAAGCACGAGCCTCCTCTTTTTCTTCTTGTTCCCAATTCACTACTAAGCAAGTTCGAACAAATTGACTATTCGTATGATAAATTCTTTGAGTTAACTTGCTATTTTCATGAGAAATAAAATTGACAAGTCGAAGTTGGAAATTATCCTCTTCTTGCAAGAGATCTTGCGGGAAAAGTGTTGCTAAATTTCTCCCTTCGTCCATTTCATATGCGACTGCAGGTCGAACCGAAACAAAATACTTTTCCTTGCTCTTGAGAATTTTTTTCCGTTGAACATAGACCCAATTTTTCCTTTTTTTTGATTCCTTAGAATCTTTCTTTTCTCTTTCTGGTGGTATCAAACTACCACCTAATATCTTATCCGCCTCTTCAGGAAAATGAATATCTCCGGAAAAGATTTTGAGTTCCGTATGGCTTTTTTTTCTCTTCACTCGGACTAATCCACCTAGTCGACTTCTTGTATTTTTTGTGAGTTGTGTATCTACTCCAATGATACTATTATCAAGTACCTTTAGGGATGAGGATCTCGGCAAGATATGCAGTTCTTGAAGAATGAAAAAAAACCGATCTAGTTCTTTTTGGTATTTTAGACTAAATTCTTTTGTTCCTCGATGCTCAATCAAACCCTCTTTTTTTAAGATGGAATCTTTCTCTGGGCTCCCGTATTCGTCCTCTGAGTCTTCTTCTGAGTCTTCCTCTAAAGTCCCATATTCGTCCTCTGAGCCTTCCTCCGGGCTCCCATATTCGTCCTCTGAGTCTTCCTCTAGAGTTCCATATTCGTCCTCTCGGGTTCTATATTCGTTCTCTGGGCTCCCATATTCGTCTTCTGAGTCTTTCTCTCCAGTCCTATATTCATCCTCTAGGATCCCATATTCGTCTTCTAGGGCTTCATATTCGTCCTCTAGGATCCCATATTCATCTTCTAGGGTTTCATATTCTTCCTCTCGGGTCCTATATTCGTTCTCTGGGCTCCCATATTCGTCCTCTGAGTCTTCCTCTCGAGTCCTATATTCGTCCTCTAGGGTCCTATATCTAAATTTAACAATTCCTGAACCCTTTTTATCTTTTCTGTATCGTGGATCGTCAAAATAAGCAAAAATAGTATTTCTACGTAAAACACCCATAAAGGGTATTTCAATCGAAATCCCCAAACAGGATATTAGTTCTTTCTCTTGTTCTTGATGATATTGTAATGGAATGACGAACCCATTTCTTCGCTTTTTTGCCAACAAATCTGAATTATCTTGAAGAATAGAAGGATAGACAAAATTCCAATGGCCATTGGACATGATTCGATCCGGCGTTGAATAATCAAGAATTTCCCTATCTTTTTTACCAAAAGTATCCAACAGTCTATGTCTTACTTGATCATTAGCCATTGAGAGGTCAAAGAGATATCTTCCGTCAACAGAAAAAGAATAAGTATTCATTTGATCTTGATCCTTGTGGAGCGAAAAAGACGCTATACTGGATCTGCACATACTTACTGACAATATCCATAAATGGCTTGTTTTTGGTAATCGACGAAGATTACCATATTGATATTCGGGCGCATGGTAAACATCAGTACTCCAGTGCATTTCCCCGTCTGATTCGGAATAAATATGCTTTTGTACTTTTTCTTTAAAATGCAAAGTGGACGTTCCGGCACGAATCTCCGCAATTACTTGTTCGGATTCTACATATTGATCATTTTGCACTAGAATCAAGCTTTTTGAGGGAATATTCACACTATATAGAATATCCTGACTCTGAATAGTTACATGCAAGTCTATATAACATAGAAAAGCAGGCTGCCCATGACGGGTACGTGTGGGGTGAACCAAATCTTCATTGAATTGGATTTTTCCATTCGAAGGGGATCGTACAAGGTCGGCAGTACCCCCTGTGAATACTCCGCCAGTATGAAAAGTTCTTAATGTTAGTTGAGTCCCTGGCTCCCCAATTGATTGACCTGCAATAATACCTACGGCTTCCCCCAATTCGACTAGATCGCCATGAGTGGGACTCCGACCATAACATAATTGACAGATCCAAGATGTGCTCCGGCAAGTAAAGGGGGTTCTAATATATATTGGTTGTGCTCGAAATGGTTGTGCTCGAAAGGCAGTTATGAATCGATTGACTAATCCAATTCCAATATCTTGATTTCGAGCGGCAATGCATCGTGAACCAATATATATATCGTCTGCTAATACACGACCAATTAGTGTTTGGACAAAAAGTTTTTCCGTCATCCCATTTTGAGGACTCAAAGAAATACCTTGGATAGTACCACAATCTCTTCTACGCACAATAATATGTTGAACTACTTCAACAAGTCTACGTGTAAGATATCCAGCATCCGCTGTTCGTACAGCAGTATCTACAACCCCTTTGCGGGCTCCGTAGCAGGAAATTATATATTCTGTCAAAGAAAGTCCCTCGCGTAAATTGCTTTGAATAGGTAAATCAATCATTTGTCCTTGAGGATCCGCCATTAATCCTCTCATACCTACTAATTGGTGTACCTGAGATGCATTTCCTCTGGCTCCTGAAAAAGACATTAGATAGACTGGATTAGAAGGATCCGTTATCCGAAAATTCGAATTCATTTCTTGTTTCAAATATTCACTTGTAGCATACCATATCTCAACGGATTGGCGTAATTTTTCTACCGCGTGTACAGCCCCATAATAATAGTGTTTCTCCAAAAGAAAACTCTGTTGTTCCGCGTCTTGCACTAACCATCCCTTAGATGGTATTGTTAAAAGATCCTCGATTCCTAATGAAATCGATGTAGTAGTGGCTTGATGAAAGCCCAGAGTCTTTATTTGATCCAGTATATGGGATGTATATCCCATTCCGAAATGATCTATTAATCTGCTAATAAGTCGTTTCATAGCAGTTCCGTCTATCTCTTTATTATGAAAGACCAGATTGGCCCGTTCCGCCATACATAAGTACCCCCTTTTTCGGCTGAGTAGGATTCGACAATTGCTGAGTAGGATTCGACAATGGGCCTGAGTCAGTGATTCGAAAATTTAATTAACTTCCTTTCCTTAATCTCAATCTGTATTCGCGCGGCAAAAATGATGATACTAGCGAAATCGGAATGCCCCCCGAAAGGGAGGGGCATCGCCGAATCTAACTTCCTTGTTTAGATAGTGTATGAATAGGCCTGACTAAATCCTTGTATGGCTTCCTCTATTTCTCTATAAAAAGAAATATGACCAAGAGTGCTTCGAATGTATATAGAACGGATTTCTTTTTTTCTATTTCCCACTATTAGATAGTGGGCATAAATCTCATGATAAGTCCCCAAAGATTCATATTGAACTTCAATCGGAACTTCTCTTGACCCAATGACGCGTTGATCTAGTTTCCATCGGAGCCACAAGGGACTGTCTAAACTGATTCGTTTCTGTCTATAAGCTCCCAGTGCATCATAGGAATTAGAAAAATGGGGTTCTTTATCTTTTGTATACTTATAATTATTATTATTGTAATTTACTTTTTGATTTGGATAGTTTCCGCAACTATTATATCTATTTGCACAAATACCCCGACGGTTTCCAATCGTTAATACATAAAGTCCGATAAGCATGTCTTGGGTCGGTACGCAAATAGGATCCCCAATAGCGGGAGATAGGAGATTCATATGAGAAAACATAAGTAAACGGGCTTCCGCCTGAGCTTCCAAGGATAAAGGTAGATGAACAGCCATTTGATCCCCATCAAAGTCCGCATTGAAACCCTTACACACTAATGGGTGTAAACAAATAGTACGCCCCTCCACTAAAGTAGGTTGGAAGGCCTGTATGCCTAATCTATGCAGGGTAGGTGCTCTATTCAATAGTACAGGATGTCCCCGCATAACTTCTTGAAGTATTTCCCATACAATGGGTTCTTTTTCCCAAATTTTCCTTTTAGCAATCCTGACATTAGAAGTAGCGCGTTTCGTGATTAAATCGCGAATTACAAATAGCTGAAAAAGCTTTATTGCTATCTCTAGAGGTAATCCACATTGATGTAATGAAAGCGAAGGACCCACAACAATGACAGAACGCCCCGAGTAATCGACCCGTTTTCCAAGCAGAGTCTCGCGAAACCTTCCCTCTTTACCTTCAATTACATCTGAAAGTGATTTGTATACTTTATTGTGACCATCCCTCGTTGGTTGCCCGCGGGACCCACTATCAAGAAGTGTATCCACGGCTTCTTGTACCAATTTTTCCTGGCACATTACTAAATCTGCTGGCGCTAATTCACTTCTTTTTAATAGATAGGCAAGGTTGTTGTTCCGACGAATAACTCTCTTATAAAGTTCATTAATATCCGAAGTCACTACTTTATCCCCAGACCTATAAACAATGGGTCTCAATTCGGGAGGAAGAACTGGTAATAAGCACAAAACCATCCATTCTGGTTCTACATTTGTTTGAATAAAATGTTTCGCCAATTGCATGCGTCTAATCAAAAAAACTTTTCTTATTCGTCTTTTTCTATCTTCCCATTCATCTCCACTATACCCCTCGTCTTCTAATTCCTTCCATTCGACCAAGGAATTCTCTATAATAATTCGCAAATCCAAATCTGCTAATTGTTCTCTAATAGCACCCGCTCCTGTCGCAATTTCCCGATTTCGAAATGTTGCAAAGCCTGGGGTAGAAAAAAAGGGAGAAATGCTGTGGTTACAGGATGCAATTTCATCTTCGAATAAACCTCGTAATCGTAAGAAAGTAGGTTTTTTAGCGCTGGGCCTAGCAAAAGAGAAATCGCCATATACTAGGCCCTCCAATTTCTTAAGGGGTTTATCTAAAAGGTTCGCGATATAACTAGGAAGACCTTTCAAATACCACACATGAGTCGCGGGACATGCGAGTTTGATGTATCCCATTTGATATCTTCGTATCCGAGAATCAACAAATTCTACCCCGCATTTTTGGCAAAATCTTTCCTCTTCGTTTTCAGCTCCGCTCGCTCGAGAATTTCCACAAGCACAAATTCCGCTTTTTATGGGTCCAAAGATTCTTTCGCAAAACAATCCATCTTTTTCTGGTTTATCGGTTTTATAATGAAAAGTAGAGGGCCTTGTGACTTCGCCAACGACTTCCCCATTAGGTAGGTTTTTGTTAGCCCAAGCCTTTATTTGTTGAGGGGAAACGAGTCCAATTTGAAGTTGTTGATGTTTATATTGGTCAATCATAAATAAGAAAAGAATTTATATTTATTCCGATCAAACTTCCTCCCTATTAACCTGGAAGTTCTTCTCAGATACAAGGAAATGATTCAGTTCTAGAGCCAAAGATCGTAGTTCTCGAACGAGCACTCGAAAAGATTCTGGAGGATACTCGTGATTAGGTACTCTTTTTCCCCAGATCGTAGCATTAAGTATTTCTTGGCGAGCTATAAGATGATCAGATTTATAAGTAAGTATCTCTTGTAAAATATGAGCAACACCAAATCCTTCTAAAGCCCAAACTTCCATTTCTCCTACTCGTTGTCCCCCTTGCTTGGCTCTTCCTCTAACGGGTTGTTGTGTAACAAGTGAGTAGGGCCCAGTAGAACGTCCATGGATTTTCTCATCAACTTGATGAATTAATTTTAAGATATAGGACTTCCCTATTAGAACAGGTTGTTCGAAGGGGTCTCCTGTTCTTCCATCAAATATTCTGCTTTTTCCCGGGTACTCGGGTTCAAATACCCATGGATTTTTTGTTTGTTTACTGGCTTCATATAATTCTGAAAACACAAGTTTTCTTGAAGCCTCTTGCTCATATCTCTCATCAAAGGGTGCTATTCTATAATGTTTCTTTAGCAGATCCCCGGCTAATCCGAGCGAGCTTTCAAATATTTGTCCCACATTCATTCGTGAGGGTACTCCTAAGGGATTGAAGACCATATCAACAGGTGTTCCATCTTGCAAATAGGGCATATCTTGCCTGGGCAAAATTTTGGAAATGATCCCCTTATTCCCGTGTCTTCCGGCTACTTTATCCCCAACTTTGATTTCGCGTTTCTGTAAAATATATACACGAACCATTATGTCTAGGGGGTCCCTCTGGATCCATTTCACATCGCTAACGCGCCCTCTTCCACCTATAGGTAGTTTGAGAGAAGTTTCTTTTGAAGTGGATACCTCAAGGCCAAATATGGCCCGTAATAACCCAGCTTCCGCGATATACGACGATTCGCTCGCTATCTGAGGCGTTAATTTACCTACTAAAATATCGCCAGTTTCTACCCAGGATCCCAACCTAACAACTCCATTTCTGTCAAAATTGCGGAGTAAATGTTCTTCTAGATGTGGTATTTCTTTAGTAATTTTTTCAGCGGAGCCTTGGCTTGTCGTATCCGTCTGAATTTCATATTTTCGGATGTGAAAAGAAGTATAAATATCCTCATATACCAAACGTTCGCTAATTAGTACTGCGTCTTCAAAATTGTAACCTTCCCATGGCATATAAGCTACTAATACGTTTTTTCCTAAAGCAAGTTCCCCACCAACTGTAGCAGCTCCCTCCGCTAAAATTTGTCCTTTTTTAATGGATTTACCCCACAGAACCCGAGGTTTTTGGTGCATACAAGTATTTTTGTTAGAGCGCCGATGGGTAACTAAAGGAATACTTATAGTCTTCCCACTACTTGATAAAAGGATCTTGTGACTATCAGTAGAAATGATCTTTCCCTCGCGTTCGGCTATAACGGAAACCCTCGAATCTAGAGCTGTTTGGCGTTCCAATCCAGTTCCAACAATGCACTTCTCGGACCGAGAAAGCGGAACTGCTTGGCGCTGCATATTAGAACTCATTAAAGCCCGATTCGCATCATTATGCTCAATAAAAGGAATGAGAGAACCTCCAATAGAAAAATATTGGAAAGGAAAAATACTTCTAACATGAATCTGTTCCCATGCAATAGTCAGGAATTCTTGACGGTATCTAGCTGGAACAACCTGTTCTTCCTGAATACCCTGATTCAAGGACAAAGAATTTCCTGCTGCTATCATATAATATTCATCTCTATTTGGTGATAAATAAACCACCCGTCTCTCTTTTTTTTCTTTTGCTTTCTCAGATATTTCATAAAAGGGACTCTCTATGGACCCCCACCAGTGGTCAATTCTCGCATGAATAGCTAAGGATCCAGTAAGTCCAACATTGATTCCTTCGGACGTGTCAATTGGACAAATACGCCCATAGTGACTCGGATGAATATCTCGGCTCCGAAAACTTGCAGTTCTCCCCGTCAATCCTCCAGGACCCAAACAACTCACTTTTCGCCCATGAACAGTTTGTGTCAATGGATTGGTTTGATCAAAAACTTGAGATAAGGGGTATGTGCCAAAAAAGGTCTCATAAGTAGTTATTAATAAAATCGAAGTTGAAGTTGGAGTTACCAAAATTTGTGGAGTCGGTTTCGATTGACGTATGAATACTCTACGGATAGTTTTTTGAACCGCATGTTGTAAACGACCAAGAGCCAGTCCGAATTGATCTTGTAACAGATCCGCAACCGAACGAATACGTTTATTTTTCAAGTGATTCATATCGTCATCGTCAAGTATACCCGTTCCAAATTTCATTCCAATCAAATGATCCGTAGCGGCCAATACATCTCGTGGTAACAAGAATGTATTGTTCTGAGGTATATCAAGATTCAGTCTCCGATTCATATTTCGTCGACCAATCCTTCCTAATTCACATTTTTGTTGAAAAAATTTCTTTTGTAATTCCTCACATAAGGACTCCGAAAATACCAGGTCCCCACCTACACAAGCAAATTGTTGATAAAACTCCAAAATAGCTTTTTCTTTTGACTCAATCCTCTTCTTCTCCTTAGCATTCGGGAAAGATAAGAAAATTTCAGGGTAGGAAACATTATCTAGAATTTCTTTTAGATTCGAACCCATAGCTGATGATAGAACTAGAATAGATATCTTTTGTTTTCTACTCACGCGAGCCCATATCCTTTCTTTTTTATCAATTGCTAATTCCGATCTTCCTCCCCAATCTGATATTATAGTCCCAGTGTAGATAGAAATTCCCTTATGGTCTAATTCCGAGCGGTAGTAAATACCAGGACTTAGCAATATTTGATTGATCACAATTCGGTATATTCCATTTATTATAAAGGTTCCTAAGGAATTCATTATAGGAATGTTTCCAATAGAAATGGTTTGCTTTTGCACATCGAAACCAAAAATTAATCTCGCAGATACATATAATTCGGAAGAATAGGTGAGTGATTCATACACAGCATCCCTTTCTTTTATCGAGGGTTCTAGCAATTGATATCCTTTCGCAAATAATTGAAATGCAATTTCGTGATCTGGATCTTTAATTGTTGGAAACTTCTCAAGTTCTTCTGCCAAGCCTTGTTTAATGAACCTACAAAATCCCTCGAATTGGATCTGACTAAATCCGGGTATTGTGGACATTCCCTCATTTCCATTCCGGAGCATCTTAATCTTAAGTTTCCTGTTTATCGAAGAAAAATTCCATTATCAGCTCACTCTTCATCAATCCCTATGGATCGATCTAGCAATTATGGAATCCATATTCTGTTTACTGAATCACATGAAATTCTAGGGAACTCCACATACATATTTCATATATGTATTTCATACATATGAATGGAGACAATTTCGACGAAAGTTCGAATTTGCCAGGGGTACAAATCGAATGAAAATGAATTGATAAAACATTCCTAGAAAAAAATTCTGCCACTTACACTTTATAATACTAATCAGATTGGATGGCAAAGATTTCTCATTTTATCTCCTTTCTATGAATGGGATAAAGCCATAATATAATATAATAATTTATAAGCACTAGAAAATTTGACTTTAGTTCGATTTAGAATAGCACGCTTAGTTTAATTTCAAAAAAGAATAAGAATTTGAGGGTTCTTTTTTGTTTCGTAGTAGTAGAATTGCTAGAAAATATAGGATTTCATTGTAGAATCCTAAAATAAAGTAAGTCCTTTTTTTAAGTACATGCCAATCTAGTTATCCACCTCTCCACATATCCCTGCTTTTATCGTAATTTCACTTGGGTGGGCCAAGATGGTCAGGTCATACTCTATATCAGACCAAATTTCTTTTTTTTATTCAAGATATTTAATGCAATGAAAAATTAAAGCACGATTCCCCATAGAGATATGTACATAAGGGGGATCCATGGATAATAATGCTGTTATGGATAATAATGCTGTTCGGACCTGTAGTTTACCTATACACGGATTAGGCATAAATCCATTCTATTTTATTATGCCATTAAAAGGAAGGGGGGAGAGAATACCGATTTAAGAGTCGTTCACTACTGCAATTCAAAAAAAATAGAATTCTAGTTAATGGTTCCAATTTGTTCTGAATTTTGCAGCCTGTGACTGGAAATCCACTTTTTCTCTTTTTTCATCTCAATAGAAAGAAAAGGGAAGTTTTCTAGTGTTAGCAATGTTTGTTTTAAGATAGAATCCATCGAGGAGAATAATTGAAACTGGATTCAAAAAAAGCAGGAATAGATTTTTTGAAAAAGATTGGAAAAAAGTAAGTAGAATTAGATTCAAGATAAAAGAAAGGAGGTTTTAGTAAGAAAACCTGGATGAATACTTGCTCTTTTCTCTATTTTAGATCGTATTTTTTGGCGGCATGGCCAAGCGGTAAGGCAGGGGACTGCAAATCCTTTATCCCCAGTTCAAATCTGGGTGCCGCCTGATCAATAAAATACTTAGGCTTATAGTACTGATCGAACTCAACAAATTCGTACCCTGCATAAGTTGGGGCAAGAGAGTAACTAGGCCTGGCGATACTGGATTTTGAGAATCCATAGTTCTATCCTCAAACTAGGGTTTGTTTTGTCGGTAGTGGCCCAAACGGCTACCAATAAGGATGAGGTTGCGTTTCCTTATTCTTTTATTAATTTTAATTGATTCTTAATTGATTCGATTCGAGAATTCAAAATTACAAGGCTAAGATGTCAGAAATCTTGATATCCAAAGGGCCCCTAAGGGGCATTCTTTTTTTTTTCAATCTAAGATTGAAGAAGGGACTCCACGAAGGAATATCAAGACTTCCTAATTATCATACTTTTTATTTATCATACATCTTATGCTACCTACATACACTAAAGTAAGGGCTACTGATTCTGTCGAGAATCAGATTGAATAGGCTGATCAAAAATCAATTTCGGAGTTGTGGATAAAGTCTCCTCATTCTTTCATAGAATGATAGAAGGGCTGTAGGGTTTAGGTTAAAAATAAACATAGGCAAGGTAGGTATCCAATAAATATTTATCTATCCTAATTTTATGGTATATTCTGACGTCCTTTGCTTATAAAAAAAGGGTAACAAAAGGAAGAAAAAATCTTCCTATTCCCGCGTCTTCTATTCAGGACATCATCCCCGTACTCTTTTTTAAGGAAAAAAGGAAAAGGGCTATGTATCGTATTTATACTTAATGCTCTCCAATTCTACCAGAAATCCTATAAGAATTTGTTAGGAGTAAATTCCTTGAACTGATTCATCCATAGCGTTAGGGCAGAATCCCTTTTTGACTCTGTACCCTTGATTCCACTATGATTATTGATCAATAGTAGAATAATTCCTTCATAGAAATAGGAGACATAATTTACATGGATATAGTAAGTCTCGCTTGGGCTGCTTTAATGGTAGTCTTTACATTTTCTCTTTCACTAGTAGTATGGGGGAGGAGTGGACTCTAGGGATACTACTAATTGATTGAGTAGTCGAATTGTTGTATCAACTTTTTTCTTTAATTGATCGTTTTGTATTCATCATTTTGCCAAACTTTATTCTTTCTCTCTTTCTTTAGTTTTGTTTCACTCCTGTACCTGTAAGAAACTCTTGTAAGAAAGAGTCGTTCTATTCTACTATATAGAAATAGAAAGAGCGATTACAGCAATTCCAAATTTCTACTAGAAGTGACGAATGGTTAAAAAAGTTCTATACATAAGAAAATTAGACTTTCTTCCACGGAGCTATTCACAACATATCGCACACTTTCCATTTGTTTTATATTCTTTTCTTATTCTTAGAATAATTTTTATGCTCTTTTGAAGCATCTCGCCGCATGTTTAAGCATGAAAGATTCGCTGGTTTTTTCCTTTTACTTTTTTTTTTTACTTTTTACTATAGTCTATTCTCATATTATTTTTATCTCCCTCCATGGATTCTTTCGTGAAGAATTGTCTTCGATTTTTTTATTTTGACTTGATTGAAATTAAGTGGATGCAGTGAAAAAAGAAATTGAATTAGACTACTATTTCAATCTACTAATCTATTCTATGTAGATTCAAGATAATATAATAGGTAGATTCAAGATAATATAATAGAAAGACTCTAAAGTGTGGTAGAAAAAACTATATGTAGTTCTTTCTACCACACTTTATGATTCCAATCAGATCCTTTCATTTAAGACTTGGATTTTTATTTTATTTAATCCCTTTTTCATTTCTTCAATGATTAATTGGAATTCCAATTAATCATTTTGGCTGACTGTTTTTACATAAATAATAAGTAAAAAGGCAGTAGGAACTAGAATAAACAGTGCAGTAGCAATAAATGCGAGAATATTGACTTCCATAACCTCTTTATTTTTTTTTCACAATAACTCGGGATGTAATCCCATGGAGAGGAAAAAGGGGTATCCTGTAAATTCAAGGGGAGGACTTGCATTCTGATAATACTGAATCAATTCAATATTATGAATATCGGATCTATCAAATCAATTCATGGTTGAGAGTGGAATAGTATAACATAGGAAGATCCACTTTTTCTTTTCTATATCTATAACCCACGATCCTTCTTATCTTATCCAATTTCCCTTCCTTTTTCTTATAGTTATACATACAATTATGTATGTATGTATTATATGACCGACTTTCTATGGGTCACATAGACATCCAAATAAGCAGTAGAAGTAGAAGTGAGATGGAGAAAAGAGGGCTTAAATAAAATAAAATAGAATATTTGAATTAATTTAGGAAAAAGGGCCTTTGCTTTGCTTGGTTTTTCTTTTATTTTATTAGGTTACTATCAATATCCACTTTTGGGGTCTAAAGATGAGAACAGATCTATAAAAAAGGAGTCCGCAAATGGAATGAAAATGAGATAGATTCTTTCCAATTAGTCATTGAACATACACAAACAAAGTTGGAACTACAAAATGGAGGGGGCCTGGTTTAATCCAAAAAGTAAAGTACTAATTATATTCAATTAAATTCACTGTCTATGTCTAAGAAAAAACGAATACGATTTATGTATGGATTTCGGTAAAAACCGGTACTCTATTCCATAAGAGTCGAATAGGAAGTTAAGATGAGGATGGTATCATCATAAGGATAGAGTAATATCCTAAATTATACTAATCCAAGTATGATATGTATGTCTTTCCTTATCAACCGGGAGTAGTGAAAAAAAAATTCCTATAGGCCTCCCCTCCCTCTTTAATGAGAAATGCGAAATAAAAAAAGTGAAATAAGGGTGCCCCATAGGTATTTGATCTTCTCTCCTGCCCCCCTTTTTCATGGAAAAAGGAAAGATGAATTTCTCCATTCATTGAACCCTAGTTCGGGACTGACGGGGCTCGAACCCGCAGCTTCCGCCTTGACAGGGCGGTGCTCTGACCAATTGAACTACAATCCCCGCGGGGTGTATGGCATACCTATTCTTAAATAGAACCATAAGAAGATTCGATTCGCCTGTCGTACTCTAAGAAATAGACGAATCATATACTACATACCCACATATCATATGTGGGTATAGTGAGAGTGACATAACTAGTATGTCGCGATTTTTTATCGCTAAAAATGGATGATAATCCACCTTTCATTTCAATAAGAAAAACTCTTTTGTTTGTAAAAAAGGAATGAGAGAGATATGGATTAGAAAGAAATTTCCCCCTTTCGCTTTATCCTTTATTTCTATGGATCAGACATTTTATTTTATGGAAGAAAAACAAATGGATTTAGTTCATATTCACGAAGCCCTAGATTTTTGGGCCGAGCTGGATTTGAACCAGCGTAGACATATCGTCAACGAATTTACAGTCCGTCCCCATTAACCGCTCGGGCATCGACCCAGGAAGAATTTATTCTAGGGTTTTTTATAATCTATGATTAACCTCCTTTCATAATACTCCCTACCCCCAGGGGAAGTCGAATCCCCGCTGCCTCCTTGAAAGAGAGATGTCCTGAACCACTAGACGATAGGGGCATCACTTCACTAGACGATAGGGCCATATACAACCGCTCGTCATTATACTATAATGATAGTATGAGCAGTTTTTTGGAATTGTCAATATACTCGAAGAGTATAACTAGATCCAAAGCAAAGAGTCTTTCCTACTTTTCTGTTATGCTTTCATAGGATTTTTTTTAGTTGATGGTTAGGTTAATTCACGGATCATTCCCTACTTTTTAGGGAAATTCATTTAAAGGGTATAGAATAAGAATAGATTAATAAAAGGGATTCTAGATTAGTTCAGTACAGGTAGTGATTTGATTGATCTAACAGGAAAAAGAGTCCAATTTGATTTCTTTTTTGTAATTTCCACCCCGTGCTTCGTTTAGCGTTCAGACCAAAAATGCATGCATCCCACACTAAGTCATAAAATGCAAGAAAAAATAGAGAAATTTTCAAAAACAAAGAAAAAAAAGTGAATAAATAATAAATTTAGTAGAAAAGTACTTTATCGGATTCGAACCGATGACTTACGTCTTACCATGGCATTACTCTACCACCAAATAAAAAGCCCTTTATCGGATTTGAACCGATGACTTATGCCTTACCATGGCATTACTCTACCACTGAGTTAAAAGAGCTTTTTATTCAATTCAAAAATTAGCCACTTTGATTTCTCATTATGAGTCTACTGCATAATGTACATAATATATGTATATATAGAGATATATGTAGAGATTATATATGTATATATCGAGATATAGAAGTTTATTATGTACATTATGCAGTGCGAGGTTCAAAATCTTGAGAGTTCAAAATCTTGAGAAAATCAAGAAAAATAAGAAAATCTTTCCTATTCTCTCTTATCACTTGCACAAAGTAGAGGTTTTTTTCTTTTTTTATATAAATACTTTTTTATATAAATATATGTATTTTTTTATATAAATACATATAATAAAATACGTGAAGAGAGAGTTGACACAATAAAAAATTCTTATTAGTATCCGATATACTTGAAGAGGGTAAGTTCATAGGTATGTAAACATGATCTCGGACGACTCACCAAATCTCGGACGACTCACCAAACCAAAGCCCAGAAGTTCCATTTTTTAGAAGAGGAGAACAAATATGTATCAATTGTTGAATCGGATACAACAATGGGCAAAAAAAAAAAAGGCCAAAGGGGCAATAAGAGCTGCTGTTAAAAAAACGATAGACTTTGTTTTTTTTATCTTTAGGCTATTGACTTTTCACGTGCTCAGAACGTTCTGCAGAATTAGGGACTTTTTTCTTCTATTGGCTGATCTTATGATGAGAACTTTCTCCATTTATGTTTTATTTCCTCTAATTCTAATTGGGTAGGGTATAAAGGAATTCGCGCTCTTCATATACCCATATGGTTGGGTATTAATTTTCAGTGATATACTTCTTGTCTGTTTTGGTGAGAAATTGAAACTATTTTTAACAGGCATCTTTTAGAAAAACCTTCGAGTTCAAAACTTTTCAATTTTTCTTAAAAAGTTTTGGACAGATTTGTTGAAGCGATTTTTAACAGGTACCCCTTCCAAGGAAGGGGGGTACTTGAATATTCTCAAAGGATTCTGGTTGGTGCATTTTGAACAAACTATGTTGGAGTTTTAGCAACAATTTGCTTGTAAAAAGTGGGCAGTCGAATTTATACTGCAGAGTATAAAAATTATTCTACTGCCTGCCCAACAAAAAATAATAAACCATACCCTACATACCTAACTCCTCCTGGCTATGGGTTTTCTGTTTCCGAAGATTAGGAAAAAAGGAGGATTCTGGAACCCTAAAGGTTCGATGGTATATGGATAGGGAAAATATAAGATTCCCGATCCTAGCGGGAAAAGGAAGGGAACAGATACCCAATATGATTCTTGGGAGGAACATTTGGTAATGGTCTTGGTCCTCTATGCTCTTTTTTATGTGTTCTTAGTTCTATTCATCTTCTTTAATTCTTTTAAACAAGAATCTAATAAACTAGAATTGAGTGGAAAAGAGGAGAAGAAATTGGTAAATGGAGAGGATCGACTAACCAAAGACATTTAGGATCTTCTTTACATCAGGTAAATCCGTCGGGTCCTGTCCGCTTCTCCGTTTAAGTTACGACTCTTTGTTTCTTGCTTCTCTCAAGCCATAGGGAAAGTCTATGATGAATTTTTAAAATGCATCTCACTCTTTCTCTACGGCTCGGACTTCATGATAAGTGGGGGAAGAAAGAAAACATCTTCCCCAATTTCTTTGTTCAGAATTGAACAAAAAAGAAAAGGAAGAAAGGGATTTATGGGGGCAGTGCTGCTCCCTATATCTCCTAGTGTATATTGTAGGAATAATCAAACTATTCCTTAGAGCAGTCTGGCACACTTACGTCCTCGCAAAACAAATAATGATCATTGTAGTCGTAACCGTAGAATACGACCCTAATCGAAATGCATACATTTGTCTCATGCACTATGGGGATGATGAGAAGAGATATATTTTACATCCCAGAGGGGCTATCTAAACCCTAAAGCTAAAGTAAAGGCCCGCGATCGAAGTACCAACAGCTGACTGTCATGAACCTTCTCCATTTGATTCAATAAGGGGGAATTAGCCTCCTTCTCGAATGGCTACCCTTGACAAAGGGTAGCGTTGGTATCATAATCTACATGTAGCGGGTATAGTTTAGTGGTAAAAGTGTGATTCGTTCTATTAATAACTGAATTTGAAATGATATACTTAAGGCGTCCTTAAGTTTTTATATTCCGATGAAAACTTTAGTTCTTATAAAGGATTTAATCCTTTTCCTCTCAATAGCATATTGAGGAAGAATATACATTCTCGCGATTTGTACCCAAAAACTAATTGAAATTGCATCCAAAATACAAATTGGATTATGAGTACAGAGTCGCGAAGCATAATTTTGCATTGGATTAAGTATTCCAATTTTAAAAATATGAGTAAAGGATCTATGGATGAAGATACAAAAAAGTTTATTTCCAATCGTAACTAAATCTTCTTTTGTTAAAAAAGGAAATGGAAGCCAAATAGCTAAAAAACGGTAGTTTTGGTTTACTAGAACCATCAGCATATTGTTTCAGCTCGGTGGAAACCTAATTCTTTTCCTCAGGATCTCTTGAATGAAATTAGGGAACGAAGTAAGTAGATTAGATAGATTTAGTAGAATTTCTATCTCCTACTCTATAGGGATCATCTAGAAAGCGGAGAGCTTTGGTTCCATTCAGATAGAAAAGCTGACATAGATGTTAAGTGGTGAGAATATCCATAAAGGAGCCGAATGAAATCAAAATTTCATGTTCGGTTTTGAATTAGAGACGTTAAAACTAATCAACCAACGTCGACTATAACCCCTAGCCTTCCAAGCTAACGATGCGGGTTCGATTCCCGCTACCCGCTCCTTTCTGTATAAAAGGACTATTCTATTTGTCTAGACATGGTAGAGTCCTGTATTCAACCTTTTTCGTCCACCAGTTTCCGTCCCTCCAGAGCGGAGTAGAGCAGTTTGGTAGCTCACGAGGCTCATAACCTTGAGGTCACGGGTTCGATTCCCGTCTCCGCACTTAGCAGTCTGTATAAAAGGACTATTCTATTTGTATAGATATGGTAGAGGGCTGGGCGGTATCCAACCCTTTTTTATTCATTAGTTCCCGGCCCTAAAGGGCCAAATGGAGCAGTTTGCGAAGTCACTTGCCCCTACAAGAAGAACTCTCAAGGCTCCTTCCTACCCTGCAGAAAAGAAAAAAGAAATGAAAGAAAGGCACAGTCTACCTCCCTTCCCTTTAAAAGCAGTTTGCCAGTTGTTTGTCTCGGTGAATCCCCAATTTAGGGAGCCCTGTTGGCGAGTTCGATTCCCGCCTCCGGAGCCCCTTTTTTTTGAGTGGGGTGCAAAAGAAGGGTAAGATAGTAAGGGATATGGTACTAGACTAACACCTACTTAATTTAATATAAGTAGTTAAGTAGTCAACTAGACTCAATTTTTTATCATAGTACCTTACTAAATTAAGCTGGCGAGCGGCGGGAATCGAACCCGTATCTTCTCCTTGGCAAGGAGATGTTTTACCATTGAACTACGCTCGCTACGGGATATATTTTATAGGGTATATCCGCCTGGGTCGACCGTCTATGTCTGGGTCGACCGTTTCATTTTCTATTATATTAGATTTTTCTTTTTTTTAATTGTCTATCAATCAATATTCTAATGGCAATGGAATTTCATAATAATGAAAGAGAAGAGGTAGCAATTCGGAACGCAAATTGCATTTTAATGCGTCTCACAATTCCAATTTTTTCGAAGAAATGGCCTTTTTATTTATTTTGTATCGGGCTACTAAATACTAAACAAATTTAAGAAATGAGAGAATTCAGAATAGCTACCAGAAAGACTAGTCCAATCCATAATGATGTACCGGAAAATACAACGTTTTTATTATTTGACC